AATTTTACTGGAATATAGGAGGAATTCTCTAGATGGGTAGAAAGAGTAAGGTAAGTACGACCTTGAATGCTTTGCTTATGTACTACATCCGAAGCATTCAAATTGGATCAGTGAATCGTTTTTCAGTCATTCATTGAATGATAAATCACTACAAGTGACGGAGATACACGATTTAAATAACGAAAAATCCAATATTTAAAAATTGTATCTAGAATGACTGGAAAAGTGGAAACAAGACCAGATATAATTTGATCATTATGAGCAAATCCAAAATCGTTGTAGACATAGCCAATCATTAGTTCCCAACCATGGGGCGAATGGAATCCGATACATAAATCGGTTACTAAAAGAATAGAAAAGGCTTTTATTGTGTCGCTTAAATTATATAGGAATTCTTGAACCCAAGAGTTAAGAATAACAAGTTCTTCATTACCCAGAATAGAATAACCACTTAGAATAACGAAACAGATTATATTTGTCGAGAAGTGCAAAATCGTATGGATATGATCCTCATCGTGCATCTTGATCAATTGGATTGTTTCTTTGTGGAACCCTGCACGAAGCTTTTGTAGATGTCTTTCCGGGAATTCCTTTATCATTTCGTCCAAAAGGAATAGTTCTTCTAATTCTATGAATTTTTCTAGAGTACTCTTTTCTTGAATATCATTCAAGAAAATTTCGGGTTGCCTAGTATTCCACCAATTAGTAACCCAGGATTCCAGACTTTTATTAAATGAGAGAGAGATCCACCAGGGCAAAAATAGTAAAAATACTATAGATGAAAGATATCGAAGGGGAATGGATGCGTTCTTTTTTGTCATTTTTTCATCTGTGAATTGGTAATGAATCCACCTCATCCGTTGACTCTATTCGATCTAATATTTCTATCAAGCATGAGTTCTATTCTAAAGTATCGCGCCTATGAATCGAGTCTCTATTTTTTAGTTGTGATTCGGCGGTTAGTCCTTGAATTTAGTGTCGAAAAAATACAGAAATAGAAAAGGTAGAAAAGGAATCCATTTCGAATTCGAATGAAGAAATAATCAAAAAAATATTGTTTCCAGATATCTCAATTGATCAAATATTCGAAGCAATTACCCCTTTTCGATGAATGCCCGAAAGATTCAAATAATGAATATTATTCGGATTTCGAAATGAAAGAACTTCCTTTCTATTAACTATTTTCTATTAACTATTAAGAATTAAAATATCCAATATTTCGAAAAAAAAAAATTCGCTGGCTACTCAAAACCTAGTCCAGGAATATTTGAGAGAATCTTCTGAAGAATATTGTGATGATCAAAAATGAGTGGCAAAAAAGACAGAAAAGTTATCATTATAAGAGATCAATTGTTTGGTCATTAAGAAAGACAAAAGAAAGTATAAAAAGAAAGGGTCGATTGACAAAAGAAAATAGAGATAATTTACAAGATATGATCGATCCATATCTAACGTATCAATTCCAAATATTGAAAATAAAAACAAAAGATAAATTATTTAAATGTTTTGATATATGAAATCAATCTATTATTTCTATTTCGCTTTGTTACCTCTTTTGTTACTGAATTGAGTTGAGTGGGGATTTCCATACGCAAAAAAAGTTTCGTTTTATGTTATGGCCGTTCCGTACACGTTTGCCTTGCTTTGACCCGCCTGAGCGTTCTGAAGAAACTTCAATTAAGATTAAGTAAGTTATGCTATAGAAAAAAAAGAGGATTCTTGGGTTTGTTCCTCCTGCTAAGAAAGCATTTACTCTTCAGTTCATTTTTCAAAATACTTCAATTGGTACACGCAAGAAATAGGCCAATTCCGCAGCCTTTTGCTCAATTTCTCGTGGCGTCAAATTCTCATCAGTACGAGTCAAGGGAATAGCCCCCAGGCCTCTTATTTCCATATAAAGGACACGACGAGCAGAAATACCCTCTTTAACTTCTATTCTGATGGACTGAATATCTTTCATAAGGAATCGTAGAAAGATGCGGCGATTTTTTCCAGGAAATCCCCAACGAAAAATACACACTATTCCTTCTTTTCTATCAAATCGATCATAACCGCTACCTACATTCCATGTAATTGTGCACCACAAATAGGAACTAATAAAGAGACCCGCGATCCCATAGAAAGACATCACGATCCCTTGTGGGAAAAAATTGATTTGCTGAGACGGAAATAAAGATATTAAATTCCTATCAAGATAACTAGAAATTCCAACCAAAAGGAATCCTAATGAACCTAAAAAAAGGATAAAGGCCCAGCAGAAATTACTTGTTTTGCGAGATCCTGCTATAAATTCTATCCATATATATTCTGATCGCCAACTCATACATACTAGATCCAGTTGCATTTTATTGGATATTGGAATTGAGGGAATAACCAAAATCACTTTGACTTTCCTTTTTTTGTTCCCGAAGTAACTCTCATCAACTAGTACTATTCTGATGTGAACTTTTAGCAGTAATTCATCGAATTGGTTAGATATAATAATAATAAAATAAGAGCATCCCTTTCATAGGATTCAGCTACATACATATAGATACATTGGTTTAAATTTCAGACATGAGCTCGGATCCCGACCTATTTTTGAAAGAAAGAGAAAGTAGGTAGAATTCATTTACCCATATATATATATCATATTTACGCATGCATAAGAGCTCTTTTATTTATGTTCGGAGAAAGCCACTTGTTATTGTTATACAATATTAATATTCTACTAAATGGATATCCGTGTTCGCTAAGTCTTGAAAAAAAACTCGATGAGATTTGACCACGTCGGATTTAAAAAATCTTATTTTTTTGAACATGAAGAAATAAAGAAGCCATTGCAATTGCCGGAAATACTAGGCCCACTAAAGGCACAAAAATAGAGGGTAAGTTGTTGAGAATTGTCATAGAATGGGTACCTCAATTTAATATTTGTACCTGTTATTGTTATAAATTATTGTTATAAAGATATATTATAATTCATATTCTAATTCGTATAGAAGTATATCTAAATGAGTATATATAATAAGTGCAAGGAATGTAGAACGAAATAAACGGACTTATTCATCTTTCTACATGAAATTCGTTTTATTTGCCTTGCCTCCGAATTCTAAGGAAGAATTCGCTTTTTATGTTGTTTTGTTGATAGAGGTTTACTGATTAGTAATCAGTAATAGGGGTAAAAAAAAAGAATTCTCTGCATGATTCTTTGGACAATTCAATCTTATGTCACCACAAAAAAAATTTCACTTTAGACTCTACTTGATTGAATTTTTATTCAAAGGAAAAAAAGCGTGGAGCTGAAATAACTCACTCAGCACACCTTTTAAAAGATTACGTGGTACGATTGGATCGAATAAGCCCTTATGGAATAAATATTCAGCCGCTTGTGAACCTTCAGGTACTGCCTTATTCAATGTTTGTTCAATTACTCTTTTACCCGCAAATGCAATATAAGCATTAGGTTCGGCGATAATGATATCCCCCAACATACCAAAACTAGCTGTCACCCCACCAGTAGTAGGAGATGTAAGAATTGATACATAGAATAACTTTTTATTGGATTGATAATCATATAAAGCGGAAGATATTTTAGCCATTTGCATCAAGCTCAAACTTCCTTCTTGCATGCGTGCTCCTCCGGAAGCACACACTAGAATAAGAGGTAAAAATTTATTGTTAGCATACTCGATCAAACGGGTGATTTTCTCCCCTACTACGGATCCCATACTACCCCCCATAAACTGAAAATCCATAACCCCAATTGCGATGGGAATCCCATTTAGTTGACCTGTACCTGTTTGAACAGCCTCCGTTAATCCTGTCTTTCTTTGATAAGAATCAATACGATTTTGATAAGGTTCCTCTTCTGAATGAAATTCAATGGGATCCAGAGAGACCATGTCGTCATCCATCGGATCCCAAGTACCTGGATCAACCGAAAGTTCGATTCGATCGGAACTACTCATTTTCAAATGATATCCGCATTGTTCACAAATATTCATTTTTGACTTCAAAATCTTCTTATAATTTAATCCATAACAATTTTCGCATTGAATCCACAAATGCCTGTATTTTTGAGTTACTTCGAGATCATTAGAACTTTCTCTTCTACTTCGAGTTAAATGACTACCATTCGGGCTACTTTTTCTATTGGAACTCTCGCTTTCACTAATATTTCCACTTTCACCACAAATGTAATTATAAATGTAACTGTCACTGTAATTTTCACTACTACTTAAAATGTGACTATCAATACCAATACAGATTTGAGAATGAAGATAAGAGTCAACGCAATTATTAATCTGATTATTCCAACTAGATTGAGTATCATGCATGTAACGATCATAGTCGGTATTGTCACTTTTCGATCCATTATTCCTATAATTCGAATTACGAAAACTATAAAAAGAGCTTTCTAGTTCACTCAGAAAAGAATGATCATTGTCAATCTCCAAAATTTGATTTTCAATATCAAAATATATGGAATAACTGTCCCTATTACTATCCCTAACAAAAAGGGTATCATCAGAGATGAAATTGCGAATGTCCCGGATGCCAACTAAATGATCAACATTACTGTAACTAGAACTGTCACTATCACTCCAACGATGAATGTTTTGATCCTTATCATTTCGAACCGGGTCCTCGCTTACACTGGGATTTTTAATAGGACCAAGACTATCCATTGATTTACTTAGCCCACACCTGTATTCTACTTCCCCTTTAGATAACATCGAATTGAACCACCACTTTTCCATAGAGCTTTCTTGCTCCTATTTACATGAAAATACAATAGATGAATAGTCAATTGAAAGAAATCATTCTCTTTTGTGAGACCCCGGAGTATCACTTCACTATATACATACGATCTTTTTCAATTAGAAATAGAAATTGCGGTTGCCCCCGTATTGTGTAAAATTCGCATCGAAAAAAGAAATAATTGTTTTCTCTCCAATATTTGTTCTCTCCTATGAATATGAAGAACCTTTTTCGTAAAATCTCGTCTACTAATACTA